TTCTTGTACTATACCGACTGACCCTCTCAGAAATAAAATAAAAAGAATCGAGTTATTTCATTAGAGTTAGAATGAAAAAAAAAAAGAGTCATTCCATTTCAGACCAATCTCGAGTACTAAAGAAAGATCGCGATTTGGAATGAACCAAAATACTTGTTTGTTTTGTTACGGCAATAACACTTAGTAATAGTAAGACCACCCGATGGGTTGGATTTCACTACAAGAAAAAGGTTTGTTTTACAGCAAACCTACATTACACAATGAAACATACCACAGAGTGGTATAATAGACGGAATCGTAAATTATCTAATCTACATAAGAAAGATACTTCTAATAGAAAGAATTAGACATTATCGAATGATTTGACAGACCAAATCCCAAAACCAACTCAACTCATAGAATATAGAAGAAGGAAATTGATACATTTAGGACCAATTCATTATCTCTGCATTATCTCTGAATCAATCAATTAGGGTTGTTGTTCTGCCAAAAAGCGATTAGTCAGGCGACTCCACAAAACAAATACAAGAAAAAAATAGGTCCTAGATCTATGTGACTGTTGAAGTTTTTAGACAGAATCATGTCATGATTCTCACTTCATAAATTGACCGGATTCGATATACCAACGCAAAAATGTATCACTAACTCTTTAATCATGGACAGGAAAAGAGGAAAAAAGTCATATGTAATCCATCCACGAAGATTAATGAAGGAAGATGAGTATTTTATCCGAGATTTTACAAATACTGATTAGATCTATTGGAATGAATTATTGTTTTTTATTTATTGTTTTTATTTTCCTGTCCCTATGTATTTACATGAACATGTGGTAATACTTTTGGACCAACCAACCGGCCAGTCTATAAACAAGTACTAATGAGGAAATGAAAACTATACTAAACTAAAATAGAATGTATTAGGGCTATACGGACTCGAACCGTAGACCTTCTCGGTAAAACAGATCAAACTGATTATTATCGAAATGATTCGAACTGTTTCAAAGACCCAACATGCATTTTGTTGCATTGGGCTCTTTCATAAACTGATGTAAAGATCAGTTAGTCCACCATATTTTTCTTTATCAGGAAAATAATGAGATGGCTCCATGTGCTCTGATTCATCATTTGTATTCTGATCTAGGAGCAATACCAAAGTGTTTCAAAGAAGGGTTACCTTGACTTAGGTCTGCCTTCGGCCTAGATCAAACTAAGTTAGATGGAGTCTCTATCGCTACGCTGCAAGAGTCGAATATGAGACTTCATACACCTTAAAGTTCATAGGACGAAAAAAGGTTATTTTGAGGCCCTTATACTCATTATGCCTAGCATTGAATGGACTGGGTATTTACCTTATCAACTATCAAATCAATGGCGGGTTCTATTTGATTTGGCACCTGAATTCGCACCTGAATCGGACCAACCCAATATTTGTCAGGCTATTGTTCTCTTGTTCCCTCGAATCTATGGAGTAAGACATCGATTTGTCAATTAAGATCAATTATGTTTCTTGCATTGCATAATGGGCTCCCTTGAAAAGCATTGGCGCACGTGTAAACGAGGTGCTCTACCTAACTGAGCTATAGCCCTTGTCATAGATATATTAACATATGGATAATTTCTTGTCAAGATGGATATTCCATAATCCCACATGATAGCTCTCTGATCCGTCTACTGTTAACAGATTGGTATTGCTTAGAAATAATATTCCACTTATAATCCTATAAGTGATGGGTCCTTTTTTTGGTGATAAATAACCTACTTAACTCAGTGGTTAGAGTATTGCTTTCATACGGCGGGAGTCATTGGTTCAAATCCAATAGTAGGTAGAACTTATTAGATACCGAAGCCAATTGAGTGATATCTAATAAGTTTTTCTACCCATTTTCTTTTTTTTTTCGTTATATCAGATTAGAATTGATTGTGTTCAATTGGCAGAATAAAAATGTGGTGTATAATAATACAGTTCTAAAGAACTTCTTTTGATTATTTTGATGTATTGACTTGACTAGGAGGAAATAGCATTTACAGCCTCTACTCGTGTCCTAGCTCGTCTGAGAGCTAGATTCGCTTCAATTGCTTGTCTCTTACCCTCAGCTCTACTCAAGTTAGCTTCAGCTATTTCAAGAGCTTGCTGAGCTTCTTGCGGATCAATGTCAGTACTCATCTCCGCATCATTTCCTAAAATGGTGATCTCATTATTACCTATTCTAGCGAAACCACCCATCAGAGCCACCGTTAACCATCGGTCGTTGAGGCGTATTCTCAAAAGACCTATATCTACAGCCGTGGCAATAGGGGCGTGGTTTGGTAATACGCCAATTTGGCCACTATTAGTAGATAAAATGATTTCTTTCACTTCTGAATCCCAAATAATTCGATTAGGAGTCAGTACACAAAGATTTAAGGTCATTTCTTCAATTTGCTCTCCACTTCTAAGTTCATAGCTTTCGCGGTAGCTTCATCGATGTTACCCACCAAATAAAAGGCCTGCTCGGGAAGAC